TTTATTAGTTCTATTCTATACTGTATCCATATCATTTATCCCTATGAGATACCGTACAAAATATAATGCAGAAGGAAGAGATATAATGAAATTCTTGATTAGATCTTCTCATAGGAACGATCTATTTTATTTGATTGATGGATCCAACAACCAAACCTATTTTTTTTTATGAATTAAAAAAGAGAGTGGTTTTATTCGAAGCGCTTCGTGATTTTCAACCAATTATGTGCTTCAATATAATTACCTGGAGTAAGCGCTATAGCTTGTTTCCAATACTCAGCAGCTTGATCGGACCAAGCTTCCGCAATTTCAGAATCACCCTGTAGAATGGCCTGTTCTCCCCGGTCGGAATAGGTGGTTCCTTCCCTTAGAACCGTACTTGAGAGTTTCCTATCTCATACGGCTCAAAAATCGATTCTTTTTGTGTCCTATCTTAATCTACCCTATGCTAACTGAATTAGATTTCTCATAAACCTATCCCATTTTTTCTTGGGTTAACCAGAAGAAGTTAATTACATAAGTTTCAAACCCTAATTTTGATCAATAATCAGAATCAGTTTGATCTTTTCTCCCACCTTCAGAAGAATGAAGCATAGGTATCCCCACAATATCGTTAGAATTTTCTGAAAGGTAACTATCTCGGTTTCATATATGGAATTCATATAGAATCTTTGAAAAAGACTTTTTCCATAAGAAAAAAGAACTTACTATCTTTGGGATCTGATGCTACACCGCTGCTCAATACCTTAGTGGATCGACTCTATTACATAAGTTGATTCCTAACTTTTGTCCCATATCATGACATAAGTAAGCAGTTCTTAACTGTATCGACTCAATAGCTCGCTAATTGATCTTTACGGTGCTTTCTCTATCAATTTGATCCTTTATCCATAGAATATAGTATATAGGCTGCACTCATTTTTTTTTTTTCTTCCTATTTTGGTTCTCGTGAAGTCTCTTTCCTTGCTACAGCTGATAAAAATCGTTGCTTTGGACGATGCATTATGTAGAAAGCCTATTTTTTCTAGTATTTACTAGCCAATTTGATCTTTGCTTTTTTTCCTTATTTCTATAGTGGAGATAGTCGCACGTAATGACAGATCACGGCCATATTATTAAAAGCTTGTGGTAAGAATGGGTTTCGTTCTAGTGCCCGGAAATAATATTCCAAAGCCTTTGTATGCTCTCCATTGCTTGTGTGTATAAGGCCTATGTTATAGAGTATATAACTTCGATCATAGGGATCAATTTCTGGTCGCGTAGCTTCATAATAATTCTGTAAAGCTTCCGCATAATTTCCTTCGGATTGAGCCAACATCCGTTACGGTCGTTCATTCTATTCAAAAAATCTCCGTTCCAGAACCGTACATGAGATTTTCATCTCATACGGCTCCTCCCTTCTGCGCATAGTACTCAGGGGAATAATCCATAGAATAAAAATTGAACTATTCTCATCTCATTATGAACTGAAAGGAACTAGTATTTTTACAAGAAATCTCTAGCCAGCCTTCCCGCAAGAGGTTTTTTCTTAACACCAATCATATTAGTGTTAGATATAAATGGTAACTCCAACAATTTCTTTGTTCTCAACGCCTTCTATTTCCAGGAATTAGTCACTTCAACGATCTTTGATGGTTATACGGGTATCCAAAGTACAAACGAGATGGATGTTTGTTGTCCCAACCATTCTTGTTAGTCCCGATACCGATAAGGAAAGGGGGAATTTATAACAAAGTTTTTGTGTTGTTGATTCCTAGGTGTAGTGCTTTTTCCCTTATGCCGTCTATTGGTACTAATGTAGTGTAGGATTGACCCGCAATACAGAACCCATAGGTGTAACCTTTCGCTCAATACTCAAATCAACAATTGAAACATCTGAGGCTGCATCAATCGAGGATACACGATAGAAGGAATTGTTCTATCTCCAAACTTCACCTTCACCGAGCGTAGGTTTATTTCAAGAATTTCGTTCTTTCTATACCGAACCGCGTCTCTTTCTCGTAAGACTGAGGTGAGGGCTAAAAAAAAAAACAAGAAAAAAGAATCAAATCGCACCATCTCTGTAATAGGTAAATGCCTTTTTTTCTCCTGAAGTTGTCGGAATTATTCGTAATAAGATATTGGCTACAATTGAAGAGGTCTTATCAATAAAATTTCCATTTATATGAGATCTAGGCATAATTAGCAATCCATTCTAGAATTCTTTTCATTACCCCTCGGGGAAAATGATCCCACAAACAAAGCAAAGGAATTATACAGTACGAAATAACATAAAAACAGACTAATTTTATTCTAATAAATAGATATTAAATAGATATGGGCTTTCCACTTAAATTGTCCCCTTTTGTTTGGGAAAGATATGAGATATTGGAATCAGATTGATTTCATTCCCATTTTTGTAGTATACCAATGAGCGGAACTATTACTATTTCATCTAAGTTAAATAACCAAGGACTTTTTTTACTACAGATTCTAATAACTCGAGAAGTTTTGATTTGGT